ATACAGATCAATCCGCGGATTGATCCATTCTCCGCGGGGTCGACTGATGACTCAAACCACCTATAACTCCTACCTAACTCAAATAATGAGAGAAGGCACTCGAGAGAGTGTTCCCTACCGGCGAGTGATAACCGCAATAAGGCGGTTATATCTCTCTTTCGAGCGATAATCGCTCCTTCTTTCCGTCGGAAGAGTTTAGGTAAGAGTGACTCTCTGTTCAGGTCGATCAGAAGGTGCAGAAATTGCTAGAACTGAATGCGGAAAGTATGGAAAAACATCTCGTAATGTATTTAACCAGAAAATCGATTATGCTCCTGCGGAAGTATCTACTCGTTACGGAATCTTAGGTGTCAAAGTGTGGATTTCATATAGTCAAAAAAAAATGAACAAGCCATCTCTATTCACTATTCTATGTTTTATGTTTAAACTTTCTAATTTGCCAGTAAAATGGAAATTAATTAAATGGATCTTTCGATCTAGTAGATCCGTTCTTCAGGGTTCTCCTGAAAACCCAGTTCCTAAACCTTTTTTCAAACGTTTTTTTTGGTACACACGAATGATTTATGGTCTTTACTATCTTTATCGACTAATATCAAAGTATGAAGAAAGGAAGAAAAAGTGATGCGATCTTGAACTATATCATAAACGGATTTTCCCCTATATACCAATCACGAGAGTTTTTCTCCGTTCCTCTCGTATATCGTTGTAACTCCCTTAATGCTAGGTTTTGAAAAAGACTTTTCATGTCATTCCAATGAAGGGGCCTAAGCTAAGCCCTGAAATTGGACTTTTGGTCGATTCTGAATTGACATATTTGGGATCGAATGTAGCCTTCAAAGGCGAGGCCCGCCCCAGCAAAGGGGGGGGGGGGAGAGGAGAGTGGGATAAGTGGGCTTCTCTCACCTTACTCTTTTTAGAGTGATTTTGCGATTAGCGTTGAGGTTAGGTTCCTAGCTTCAAAAGTGGCAGCTGGTTCAATGCTAGCTCGATTGCTAAACAGTGGCTTTCTCTTTGATACCGATACGCTTTCGTCTGCTAAGCTCTGCTTTGCTTCCTTTAATGAAACTAACTCCATTTTCGTTTTTCAACCCGTATATACAAGTTTTTTTTTGGTAATAAAGGAAGTTCCATCCTATCTTCATCGTGGTCATCAAATATAGGAAATCCAGTTCCAGCATCATCCAAATAAAGAAAGGAAGCTAGCAGTTCATCTTGCTTTTCCCGTCTCGAATCGCCTGCGAATCCGTGGCTAGTCATTCCCACCTTCATAGCATAGGAAAGATCTTCCAGTCCGGATCTAATCTAACGGCTATGTGCGGATCGCCTTTGGCTGAGCCGGTTGTGAGATCGATCCCTTCGACTAGGAATTCCGACAACAACGTATTAAAAGATCGCCTTGCGCTTGGTATTCGTATTCATTGTAAAGCCTTGAGCTACCACTGGTGCTATTTCCTCCACCTCTAATAGAATGCCCATCATCTGCATTCGATAGGCAACCAATCCCAGTCACTTCCCAGCCAAGTCAAGCCAAAGGTCTACTAAAATAGGTCATTTCATTCATTCCTCGGCTCACTTCGGTTGAAAAGACTTTCTCACATTTGAGATGTTCCATCCGCCCTTACCCCCGCAGCAAAGAAGAGGAAGAGGGGCGGTGGGAAAAGAAAAATATGGTTACTACATCCCCTGCTGGCATGTGATGTTAGCGTTGAGCGATCAAGCTGTGATAAGACCTATTCGACCTGGTCAAAGTTTTCACTGAATATAAAGAAAGAGGTTCCTGGTCCTCTTGCCTAAAAAGGCTGGTGCTGATAGACTTCAGGACTATAGACCAATTAGTTTGCTGAATGGGGCCTACAAAATGATCACGAAGATGCTTGCTATGAGACTAGAAACTGGTGGATAGAGTGATCAGCTGGAATCAGAGTGCGTTCATTAAAGGGCGGCAAATTCAGGAGAATTTTCTTTTGGCCTATGAATGTATACATGCTATGAAGTACCAGCAGAAGCGAGGTCTTGTGATGAAGCTGGACTTTGAAAAGGCTTATGACAGAGTTCACTGGGGATGCCTCTTCCAGGTGAGGTCTTGTCAGCTATGGGTTGTGATTAGAGGTGGATTGGGTGGATCAGATCCTGCATCACTTCAGCCAGATTTGCGGTGTTGGTGAATGGTGAACCTACTAAGATGTTCCACAGTGGCAGAGGTTTAAGGCAAAGGGGATCCTATCTCTTTCCTTTTGTTTGTTCTGGTTTCCCAGGTGCTTAGCAGTATGTGGCAGAGGGCAAAGAGATTGGGGCTGATCAGGGGATTCATCCTATTAAAAACAGGAGGACTCCCGGATCGAATCAGTTCGGCTCAGAGCCATTGGTGGGGCACTATACCAAATCGTCTGACTAATGAAGCTAAGGAAGCCAGCACACTATTTTAAGAGCAACTCGAAAAAAGATTGAGTAGTAGCAATGATTACATTGAGGGGAACTTTGGTGTGAGCTTGTCGTGGACACTCCTGGACGTTGCACAGGAAGGACCTCCCTCCACTCTGAACGGTATTAGCGGTGGGCATATACCTTTTGACCCATTTTTACCCGGGCTTACCCGGACACAGATGCCAATGCCGATGTGTTATCAGCCAGGGCTAAAAAAAGACAACATTCTTCATCGGAAAGAGTAATCTTTTCACAAAAGGAAGAGGATATTATCTTCCAATTTTCTTCCGGAAGCTGCGGAATGCCTGCTCATCATACAGGGAAATGGGCGAGGACTACAGGAGTTTCAAGGTTTATTGAAAGAAAGGGCAAAAAGAAGGACTCTTTCCGCATATAAAGGAAAGGGAGGCGCTTGCGTTTGGCTTCTCCCTTTCATTGAGAATAAGGTCGATCACTGGGGAACTCAACGCACACTAGAGAACAAGTCCAAGGGCCGGCACTCAAGTCATAATTTGCTGCTATCGAAATTCCAGAAAGCGCAGTCCCTACTCCGCTAGCCAGAACGGAATGGACATATGAGCGATCGATTACGAGAGCTCGACCGGCAATGACATCTCCGAAAGCGCCTCACCTCCCGATTCTCCTGCTACTGTTCTAGCTCCTCGAGAAGGAAGAAAGTACGGCTCGAAAGCATCATCGGACTAAGAATCCTTTGTTTTTGGGCTTCGATCATCTATGGGCTACCGACTGCCTTCACTTACTGCTGCAGAAAACCGGTATAACCAGTTCAAAAGGAATGCCTTGCTCTCATGTTCGCAGCACATAAGATGCGACATTACCTAATTGGTAACACCATATACCTGGTGTCAGGAGTAAACCCTTAAAAGATCCTTGTGACCAAAGCAGGTTCACTGAACGCCCGACTCGCGAAATGGTCAAAACTGCTCGCACAGTATGAAATAATATTCGTACCAAAAAAGGCCGTGAAAGGACAGGCACTGGCAGATTGATTGGGAGCACATCCTCCACGGGAGAACTTCCAATTGCAAGAAGAATTGCCTGACGAAGCAGTCTACTGCACTGAAGTCGCATCAAGACCCACATCAAAAGCCTGGTAGATGTATTTTGACTGCGCCTCAAGAACAGATGAGAAAGGACGTCCAACATTAGGGGTCGGAATCGTCTTTATTACTCCCGAAGGCAAGATGATCCCGTATTCCTTCACTTACTTTGTTGGAGTCATGTTCCAACAACGTGTCAGAATACACGGTTCTGATTATGGGAATGGAACTAGCTCGTGACATCGAAGTACATCAATAGAATTGCGAGGTGACTCCAAGTTGGTAATTCACTAAATGAACGGCGTCTATGAAGTTGAAGTTAGAAAAACAGATCTCTTACCCTATCATACAGCAGCGAGCGAATTAGCACGCACCTTCGAATATTTCAACATTGAACATGTGCCAAGGGAACAGAACACAAAGGCAGACGCCCTAGCCAGTCTCGCAGCTTCTCTGTCTTTACCAGAAGAGGAGAATCCATGACGGTTACGGTCTATGAGAAAAGAATCCTGCCATCACTCAACACCTATGAAGTAGGCTAAACAACTAACAAAGCAAGCATTGAAGGACGCTCACCGAGTCCTTCTATTAAAGTAAAGGAAGCTCTTGCGGCTTTCCGCTTTCAATTGGAAGGGCATCCTTCTGTTGCCGGAAAGGTAAACCTCAAAAAAATGTAAATAGGGAACTAGCTCTAACCGAACTTTCGGGTATATATAAGTCCGACGAAAGACAACCCGCTTCTCGAAGGCGAGGAAGAACCGAAGCGGCCAAAGGAAACCCGTCGAGGAGAAAAAGAAAAAGAAAGATTCTTGAATGCCTCCGGGGTCTCCCCATCCCTTGCCTCTAGCCGTGGTAGTGAAAGCAGGTGTCATTCCCATCCTTGCCTCTGTTGCTATTAGGGCTGGTTTTCGATCTGGAACAACTGACTTTAGTACTGGTGCAACCTTTGCTTATTGCGCATATGTTTTTAGGTTGGCTCACTCTTTCCGTTTGCAGGGTCACGCTCACGAACGTCAGAATCAGGCTCTCGATCACTACTCTCAGAATCTGGATCTCGACCGAAGCAAGCAGTTGGATACCCAGCTTTTCCCGCAGAGCCAGTAGCTACGCTAGAAGTTTTTCCTGTCTTTGTTTTTATAAATTCCGTGAACAATCCAGCAGCAGCGATTGTTTCACTCACTTACTGATCAAGTTACAGTGCCAAAGCGAGCAGTCCCACAGAGGTTGGGGTATGGAACGCAGAAGCATGGGGAATGATAGCAGCAATTGATCCTGATCTGGTTTTATCAAGACCAAGAGCATTCCTACGGTATTGAGATTAAGAACCACCAATGGTGGAGGCAGTTGATCTTAATCAGCCAATTACTAATTAAAAATTACAAGACAGGCTAGACGCCGGAGTGAAAGGAAGGCAAAGATGGAGAGGCTAATAGGATGGCACAATCCGGGAAAGCAAACGAATGGAGACAAGCCAATAGGGACAGCGGTAACGGGAGTTCGAGTTAAAGGCTGGCTTGCAGTACGAAGGTAGGAGTAGGAGACGCGGGAAAGGATGGACTTCTTTTTAGAATGTATCTGTCGTTGTTGGAGTTGCCGCACATCGAGACTGGATCGCATCACGCCCGTCTTTCGCTATCAACAGCCGGCTCCTGGCGGTCAAAACCTCTTCTTCCTGTAGAGGAGAAAGGACTTCAACCGGCAAGACGCCCATCTCTTCCTTGGAAGCAGGTCAGGTGAGTGGCCGTAGCATAAAGGGAATAAGAAGTGATCGAGGAAAAGAGTATACTTCGAATGAATTTGAGAAGTTTTGTGAAAATGAAGATGTGGGGTTACATTCCAACAAAAAAATGTAGTATTCGAGAGAAGATGTAGTCACTGTGGCCAGTCCAGCTGATAAGAAAGAATAAACGTTCTTTGATGCAACTTTCCGTTCTTTCACCCCAGCTAGGATAAGACTGAAAGAACAACCTTCCACCTACTGACTGAAAAAAGGCTAGTGCATCGATCCCAATCAAGCATAAACTAATCTTGTAGTTGAATAAGCTTTCCTATTCATTGAAGAGATGAAGAAAGACTCGGCATTAAATATGCACCTTGGACTTCTTGCTTATTGAATAGCCGGGTGAACATCCACATGGCGGAGAGGGGCGGGGAAGAGCTTAGCTATTGCTATAGCTAGCCCGATGCGGCGCAATCCATACCAATCAAATAAAAAGCTTACTAACTTCTTTTCCATAGTATCATCAAGAGATAACCTTTCCATAGACCTTACTTTTAGTTTTCAGATACCTCATTCCATCCCAGACTCTATCAAGTCTGTTTCTCCGTCCCTTAAGTAGACAAAAAAAATCTTTCCCATTGAGACCCTGAAAAAACCCCCTTCCTGGTTCAAGAGGGCTAGTCGGATCTACTTCCGCTTTTAAATTGCTCCTTTAGAAATCTTTCTATCCTGCACTCCAATACGGTAATTACATTACAGCAAAAAAGAATAAAGTCTTTATGCGACTGACTTGTGTCCTTATTTTGATCCTACGGAAAGGTAAAAAAGCTCCTCAAAAAACCTATTCAGAGACAAGAGTGAATACATAAGGAAGAACAAAGAGCGGATGACTAGAGGACGATAAAGCATTTAAACTCTTCCTATACCAATTCCATGAGAAATGGCTATTGCCCTATAGGAACGCAAGCCTTTTTCACAGAAGAGGATCTTTGCCACAGAACGAACTCTTCCGGATGAAGATGTTAGCGAATAGGCTTTCAACTAATCTCTTTTCTTCCCAAGGCTAGCTGTCTCAGTCCCTTATTCTCATTCCAGTCTCGGTCTAATAATTAATCATTCCTTCTTCTAGCTCCTATTGAATCCGCTTTTTCGTAAGAGAAGAGGAGTAGAAATAGAAGGAAAAATCACCCAAGAAAGCAGTGAGCCAAGGAAGCAAGGGGACAAAGGGTTGGTAGCCCGCTTACGGTCTCATTCGAGTCATTCTGGGCAAGACAGTCGGAAGCGAGCCAAAGCAGTAGGACGTTCTCGGTTCAGTGTGCCAAGCCGCTTTCAAGCATTCCAGCGAGCCTCTTTTTTTTTTCTTTTAGCTATCTCAACTCTTCGACTTCGAAAAACGAGGATTCTTTCTTCAGTGGAAGAGAAAGAAAACCCTCTATTACATCGACCCTTGCGTAGGAAAGATGGGGACCGGTGCGCGGACGACCCGGAGATAGAGCTCGGAATCAGTAGAGCAGCAGAAGACCAACCCGCCCGGGTCTGTCGTCCTCTTCATTATAATCAAAAAAAAAAGTTTAAGTTTCAAAAAATTAGAGCAAAGAGCCTTCTTATTCTATTAATCTTATTCCATTAATTTATAGAAGGTGGGATTCAATCCAGTCCCAAGCGTACCTGGAACTATCCTCTTTCCCGTCCTATTTTTGACTCTTCAACTAGAGGATTGGTTAGACCGATTGGACAGCTTTCCTTGGCCTTAATCATATAGTTACCTTATCTAAGTAAAGGAGTGAAGTTTGAAGTAGAGAGACAGTTCTTTTATCAATCAAATAGGCTAGCTTCCTTGCTTGCATCCTTTCCTCTCTTTCAACATGAAATAAATATATCTGTCTCGACTGCCGAATCCTGGACCGGAGAAGCTGCTAGCCTTCTTGGAAGCTAGAAAGAAAGCTAGCCTTCCTTCCCCCCTGTAGCTATCTAAGGTTTGCCTGTAACCTTGCTCTCTATCGGCTAAAGCATGAAAGAGCTGTTACATAATAAGGTCTTATAGAATCATCTGTTCAAACCTATTCTCCGCATGCCATGTCTGTGCTTTACTGCCTTACTTGACTCTAGCATTTTCATGATTCTAGCGAAAGTTCCCCGAGGGAATGATAGGAATCTCATTACTTAGGTTGAGTTAAGAGCATTTTCAGGGATCGAAGTCAAATCAAAGGATGGGAGCAAGTTCAGTGAAGCGAGGGTCAGAACAGATAGGTCTTAGTGTAAGACATGGCTTGAAGGTAAAGAAAGGGAAGGAAA